CTTCTAAATCACTAGTCTGACTATCAAAATCGTGAGCATCAGCATGTAGGTTCCAGATCCACGTGGTAGTATCAGGACCTTTAGCTATTGTTTTTGAAAAATGGCCAGGTCTGGCCCACTCCTCAAAAGAGGTTTTTACAGGATCTTTATCCACAACAATTTTCACTTCTTGTTCCGGCGAACGAATAATCATTAAGTCCTCCTCTTTCCGGACAACACATACAAAGAGACTTGCCAACAGCAAAGTGAACTTTTTAAAATAGATATCTTTTTGATTTGATGATTAGTTTATTTTTTTCCTATACTAATGCTAACACCTATCTATTTTGTAGTTATTCACTATAACAATTATGATATTGAAGTCGATCTGAGGCAAGTGTTCGGATCTATTATGACATAAGTATATGGCGCCCAATGGACTTTAATTGTTTTGTAAAATTATGATTTTCTTTGAGAATATAATATAACCATATTTTCATGGAAAATACTTTATTATTATTACATTATTCTAGTAACCATGAGAAATTAGAAAAGAAAATCATTGATTCTAATTCATCAGGTTAAGCATTTATTTTATGGATATATATATTTTATATTATATATATCTATATAAATCTAATAGCATAGATAGATGTAGATCTTATTTTGCTACTGTTCCATAGTCCATTTATCCTTATGAGATGCCATATAAACAAAAGAGTAAAATAGAAAAGAAATTGATATAATAAAATTCTTTATTAGATCTTGGCATAGAAACAATTCTTTTTTTTTTTTCAATTACGACTAATAGATCAACAACAACAATGTTATCAATGGAAAAAAGAAAGGTCTTATGAAGATTCAAAACGCTTTGTTATTTTCAACCAATTATGTGCTTCAATATAATTACCCGGAGTTAGCGCTATAGCTTGTTTCCAATACTCAGCAGCTTGATCAAACCAAGTCTCTGCAATTTCTGAATCACCTTGTAAAATGGCCTGTTCTCCCCGGTCGGAATAGGAAATTCCTTCCCTTAGAACCGTACTTGAGAGTTTCCTACCTCATACGGCTCATAAATACATTCCTTTTTTGTTCTCTCTTAATCCATACTATGCTAATGGAATTACAAAAAAATCAATTTAATTAGTAAAATAGTCAATTAGATAAGTTTTAAACTCTCATTCTGATCAATCAAATAATCAGTTATCAGTTTGCTCTTTTCTCCCACCTTCAGAAGGATGAAGCACAAATTGTGCTATATCCTTACCATTTCTATGAAAGATAACTATCTCGGTTTCATATAATAAATTCATATAGAATCTTTGAAAAATCATTTTTCCATAAGAAAAAATAACTTACTATCTTTGGGATCTGATACTACACCGCTGCTCAATAACTTAGGGGATTCACTCAATTACATAAGCGGATTCCTTACTTTTGTTGCATACCATGACATAAGTAAAAGTAAGCAGTTTTTCGTTGTCTCGACACAATACGTCACGAATTGATCTTTACGGTGCTCGTTTATCCATTTTTCTTTTTATCCATAGAATATATAATAGGTCTTTTCTTCTTCTTTTTTTTGTTCTCATGAAGTGTTTTTTCTTGCTACAGCTAATAAAAACCGTTTTTTTGACGATTTCTATGTAGAAAACCTATTTGTTTCTAGTATTAACTAGTCAATTTCATCCTTTATTTTTTTCTATAGTGGAGATAGTCGCACGTAATGACAGATCACGGCCATATTATTCAAAGCTTGGGGTAAAAAGGGGTTTCGTTCTAGTGCACGGAAATAATATTCTAAAGCCTTTGTATGCTCCCCATTGCTTGTGTGTATAAGACCTATGTTATATAGTATATAACTTCGATCATAGGGATCCATTTCTAATCGCATAGCTTCATAATAATTCTTTAAAGCTTCCGCATAATTTCCTTCGGATTGAGCCAACATCCGTTACGATCGTTCATTCGTTCAAATCAAAAGAATCTCCGTTACAGAACCGTACATGCGATTTTCATCACATACGGCTCCTCCCTTCTGTGCATTCAGATAAATAAGTCATAGAATACCACCATTCTTTTATATCATTTAATTATGGACTGCAAAGGGACTAGTATTTTTACAAGAAATTTCTAGGCAACCTTTCCGCAAGAGCATTAGTTTAGTCATTCTATTATTTTTAGTACTAAATAAAATAAAAATAAATAGTACTAGCGACTTTAACGATTCCGTTGTTCTCAACGCTTCCTATTTACAGGGATTTATCACTTCAACAATATTTGATGGTTCTACGGGTATCCAAAGTACAAACGAGATGGATGTTTGTTGTCCTAACCATTTTTATGAGTTCTGATACAAAAAAAGGGGGTAACCTTTTTTTAAAGATAACAAAGTATTTGTTTTGTTGATTCCTATTCTCAGGTGTAGTGCTTTATACCCTATGCCGCCTACAGATAGCATAATTCTATAGGTTTGACCTTTCGCTCAATACTCAAATGCACAATTGGAGTATTTTAGGATGCATCAATCGAGGATACACAACAGAAGGAATTGGATATCTCCAAGCTTCACCTTCACCAAGCGTGAGTTTATTTTTTATTACTTATTTTCTAGGTCTAAAAAGAAAAAAAACAAGAAATAGATCAACCCGCACCATCTCTGTAATAGGTAAATGCCTTTTTTTCTACATAGGTTGTTGGAATGATTTGCAATAAAATATTTGCTACAATTGAAGAGGTCTTATCAATAAAGTTTACATTGATCCTAGATCTAGACATAATTTAGTAATCCATTCCACAATTTTTTTCATTACCCCTCGTTGGTTTGGGTTCTCCCATGCTACAAACAAAGGAATTATAAAGTATTATATAGTGCAAAATCGCATAAAAAAGATGTATTCAAGTATAAATAAATAAAGAAAAGATGCTTAAATAAAAAGAACTAGATAAATCCAATTGCTAGGGGATCTCCGCCCCAATAAACCCCCGGCACAAAAATAAAGATAAATATTCAATATATATCCTAAATGGAATTCCAATTTTACAGTATGAAATTCAAATATTCATTTACTATTTCAGCTAAGGTTAATAACCAAGGATGTTCTTTTATTATTTATCATCTTTTTGTACTTTATTTTGATTTGGCTATGATTCAACCAAGGAGAAAAAATAATAGAATTTGACAGACAGGCTTTTCATGAATCGGAAATATTTTCACTAGGTATGTAGCGCGGGATGGGATAATTGATGAAATCCATTGTTGAGAAATAGTAAAATAATATATTTTTTATTGGTGATACCACCCCACAAGTAAAACTCGCTATTAACTCATTTTATTGTCAATAATAGTATTATTATAAAGGAGAGATGGCTGAGTGGACTAAAGCGGCGGATTGCTAATCCGTTGTACGAGTTATTTGTACCGAGGGTTCGAATCCCTCTCTTTCCGTTTCTTTGAATTTATTAATCTTACTGCCTACAATGAAGCAAATGATTATTGCTTTTTAAATTAAGATTCCAGAAATCAAAATAAATCCTTATATTAGTATATAATGGGTCAAATAAAATAGAAAGAAAAACCTGATTATTTATTTATTTTTGATGCGTAACTTAGAGAATAGAAAATAGAAATTAAGATTATTAGATGGATTTAGTTCATTTAGTTCAGCAAAAAAGGGAAAACAAAATTCAATGAGCTATGAACGTTTTGATTAGGTTCAAGTCTGACGAGAATAATATTCTACAACTAGCAATTCATTTATTTTCAAACCAACCCATTGAATATCAATTATTTGATTGATTAATCCTTTATATTGCAATGAATCAATAGTTAAACTTAAATGTTTTGGTAATTTGTCATCGGCAGATGAAACAGTATCCTTTTGAATTAGACTTTTGGATTTTTGATTATCTTTCGTAGTAATGATATCGCGAGGTTTGCAACGATAACTTGGTATATCTACTACACGACCATTAACTAAAATATGCCTATGATTAACTAATTGCCGTGCTCCAGGAATGGTCGAAGCCATGCCCAATCGAAAAAGGATGTTATCCAAACGCATCTCAAGTAATTGTAGTAAAACCTGACCTGTTGACCCTTTTGCTTTTCCCGCGATGTGTACATATCTCAGTAATTGTCGTTCTGTTAAACCATAATGAAAACGTAATTTTTGTTTTTCTTCTAAACGAATACGATATTGCGATCTTTTCCCTGATCGCAATTGATTCTTAGGGTCACTTTCATATTTTGGTCTTTTACTGGTTAATCCTGGTAAAGTTCCCAACCGGCGTATCTTTTTGAAACGAGGTCCTAGGTAACGAGACATAAAAGCTCCTTTTTTCTTTTATTGAAATTTTATTTTATGTAAAAAAGATAAATGAAATGAAAATTAAACTAAAGGATAAATCAAATTTGCTGAAGTACTAAATACTATATGTACCAACATCTTTATTTTTTTTATATGTATAATAATACAATGTATATAACATACATAATACTCTAAGATTAATAAATTGAGGCGATTGGTTATGGCATTTATTTGTAATTTTATTTTGGCAAAAAAGGGGTTATTCGTTATGGAAAAATAAATTGATAAAAAGCCGGCTATCGGAGTCGAACCGATGACCATCGCATTACAAATGCGATGCTCTAACCTCTGAGCTAAGCGGGCTCACATAATAATACAATGTAAAAAAGAATATCATGGATAAATAGAAAACCACTCCAATAGAAGTAATATTCTAGTTATTCATTAATTATTTTGTTCATATAAACTATATACGTTATAGTTGGTTTTTGTCAAAACGGAATTGAAAGGGGGAAAATAATAAAAAAAAGAGTTATAATTAAGATCATCAATCTTATTTTAAGATAACTACTCTTATTCTATATTCTATAATATAGAATAGAAAATATACAATACAATTGATAACCGTATAACATAATGTATAAAAATGATAAAAAAAGATTCATGTTGAACGTTATAGTATTAAAGGCCACACTATAAAAAAAAGGGAGAGATAAATTATATGTGGAATATATCTCTTCCTATTGAATTGAAAATACATCCATGATAAAATCTGTTCCAATGGGAACTCTTTTAATTATTGAATAGGTATAAATAAAATAAGAGGATATGTAAAAAGGAAACAGCATGGACTTGTCAATTTAATTTTAATATAGTCTAATATATTACTATTACTATAATATAATAATTGCTCTCTAAGGAATTAAAAAAAAGTAAAAAAAATATAAAATCCAATAAAGAAATAAAATTACAAATGGAATCGTCTTTTGTTTTTATTTCAAGGACAATGTCAAATAAACAAGAAAGGGGATATGGCGAAATAGGTAGACGCTACGGACTTGATTGTATTGAGCCTTGGTATGGAAACCTGCTAAGTGGTAACTTCAAAATTCAGAGAACCCCTGGAATTAACAAAGGGTAATCCTGAGCCAAATCCTCTGTTTAACAAAAAACTAAAAGAAAGGATAGGTGCAGAGACTCAATGGAAGCTATTCTAACGTATAGAGTGAATTATGTTGTGTTGTGGCTAACTGGAATAAATAACTCTATTTCCATAAGAGAAAAGACAGCGTGATTCATATACCGACCGAAGACATAAATACTTATGGATCCAATCCGATGATTAATCATGATCCACCTTTTTAGTTTTATATATGCATAATATAAAGACTATACACTGTGATATTGATATATGCATTATATAGATATATATTCATCTATTTCTATTTGTATACTTAAATTCAAATACTGAATGGACTTAATATACAATAGGATATTATGACAAAAATAATAAGTGAATACGTTCCGATAAAAAGATTAATGAATCCCATTTATTCCAGAGTTTGCTAGATCTTTTGAAAAACCAATTAATGGAACGAGAATAAAGAGAGAGTCCCATTCTACATGTCAATACCGACATCAATGAAATTGAGAGTAAGAAGAAAATCCGTCGACTTTAGAAATCGTGAGGGTTCAAGTCCCTCTATCCCCACCTATTTAATTTCCTACTTATTTATTTCTTAGCAATCATTGAAATGAATTCATTAAATAATATTTACTTTTTAATAATAGATTATTTTTCAAAAAGGAATCGAAATCAAAAGAATATCGTATCCCATGTATATTAAAAGTAAACAGATCAGATATAGCACTTTAGACAAGTAAAGCATTAAGCTTAAGTATGATATAATTCATAAAATTATTTTGACATTTACTAGGTTATTCTTTGGAATAATTTTTTTTTATTTTCTCTTCAATTGGAATTTATTGAAATATAAAAAAACACTTTATCTACTACGATAATGCACTGGAAATCGTCGGGATAGCTCAGTTGGTAGAGCAGAGGACTGAAAATCCTCGTGTCACCAGTTCAAATCTGGTTCCTGACATAAAACTAAAAAGGGGTAGCAAATCATATATAGATTAATACAAATTCATAGAAATTAGTTAGGATACATAGTCTCATTGAATGGTGTATAGCATAATACATATCCATCCATATAAGTATATCAATATACATACAAATTCTTAAGAGAACTAAAAGATAGATGTACACTTATTGTAAAGAACAGAATTCCATTTTCTTTTTTTTTTGTTTTTTTATTGTTTGTCAATACTTTGCTTTCTCTAACTCAAAAAAAGGAAATCTTCCTCTAAACTTGAAAAACTTCCAATTTTAGAAGAAGTAAAAAAGAATAACAATAATAAAATAACAAAACAAACGGAATACTTTTTAAATCAAGTAAAAATACAATGATTTTTCTGTTTTTTTTATTCTTTTATCTATTACTTTCTTATTATTATATTCTTTATGGAAAGCCTGTTTAATTCAAAATAACGCGGATGGGATGGTGGAGAACTCTTTTCATTCCTCCTCCGTTTTTGTTTGTACAAGCAACTCCATATTATATGTATATATGTATATGACCTTTTTACTTTTTAGAATAATAATATAGAGTAGCCTTTTTGTTTTATTCTTTGTTATGTAGATTATAGAGATGTAGAAAGAAACAATATTTCTTTCTTTTTACTTGGATAAAGCCAAAATAAGGAATTACTACTAATGGGAATTGTGTCATAATAGGATTTGATTATCCTTCAATGGGCATCTTGTATTTCATAGAAATTGGGGGTAATATAGTCCTTACGTAGGGGCCAACCGATCCAACTTTCAGGCATTAGAATACGTTTAAGGCGTGGGTGATTCTCATAAGAAATTCCAAACATATCATAAGATTCACGTTCTTGAAAATCGGCACTTCTCCAAATCCAGAAACTAGACGGGATTTTAGGATTATTCCTTGGAGAAAATATTTTTATGCATACCTCTTCTGGTTTTTCGATACTGTACTGTATTCTTGTCAGATGATAAACACTAGCTAAAAATCCGCCGGGTATTACATCATAGGCACACTGAGAACGCAAATAATTGTACCCATATACATATAAAATAATAGCAATCGAGTCCCAATCTTGAGCTTTTATTTGTAAGCTTTCTATTCCTTTATAATCAAAACCCAAAGATCTATGAACCAGTTTATTTTTTACTAACCAATCGGATAAACGAATCTGTTGCATTGTCTTGATTTCTCCTACATTTGTATAAGTATTTCCCTTTTAAAATACAATAAAATTTGTAAAGATTGACTTGTACCTTTTTCTTCTAAAAAAATAAATCCTACCTAATTCATTAAAGTGAGATGCTTCATTTTTGAAAAGTTTTTCAAAATCTATTTATGAAATAGAAGATAATATTGAATTGATTGATAAAAAGGATTTCAAGTAAGAGTACTTCGTCGAATAGAAAACTTGTGAGTAGTAGTCAAACATCGATTTTTCTGTTGGAATACTGTTGTATCCTCAATTATCTCTCGAGATACCTTTTTACGAAGTTTTATTATAGCATCTATAACTGCCTCTGGTTTAGGTGGACAACCTGGCAAATAGACATCGACAGGAATTAGCTTATCAACTCCCCGAACAGTACTATAAGAATCAGTACTGAACATCCCCCCTGTAATGGTACAAGCTCCCATAGCAATGACATATTTTGGTTCAGGCATTTGCTCATATAACCTAACTAAAGAAGGGGCCATTTTCATTGTTACTGTACCAGCGGTTAAAATGAGGTCCGCTTGCCTAGGACTTGATCTTGGGACCAACCCATAACGATCAAAGTCAAAGCGCGAACCTATTAATGAAGCAAATTCAATGAAGCAACAACTGGTACCATATAGAAGTGGCCATAGACTCGATAATCTTGACCAATTGGAAAAGTCATTTGATGTAATTGAAATAACAGAACTTGGAGTTGTTTGAGCACGTAATGGAAACTCCATCGAATTCATAACTGTCTCAATGTATTCTTTTCCTTCCTTTTGTTTATTGGATGGATATGCAGTTAAGACCATTCCAAAGCTCCTTTTCGCCATGCATAAATTGAACCAACAATTAAGATAAGCACAAAAATGAAAGCTTCCATAAATACGGATAAACCTAATACATCAAAGCTCATTGCCCATGGATAAAGAAAAACTGTTTCAACATCAAAAACAACAAAAACTAAAGCAAACATGTAATAGCGAATTCGGAATTGTAACCAAGCGTCTCCTATGGGTTCTATACCCGATTCATAACTAGACAGCTTTTCTGGTCCTTCACTAATTGGGGATATCAATCCTGAAATAACAAATGCAAAGATAGGTATAACGATTGAGATTATTAGAAATGCCCAAAAAATGTCATATTTGTGAAGCAGAAACATAAAAAAACTCCTATTAATCCTATTCATGTGGAATAAGCGGAATTGAACCATTCTATTGAAATTATCATTTTCAATTCCTTACCTTTCTCTAACTAAAAGAATAATTCACTTTACTCAAATCAAAGTGCATAGTGTTTATTTGATGTGGGGCATGGATTCTTTTTTTACTAAGGGATCCCTCCTTATCAAAGGTAATACCCATTTGATCTTTGATTATGATTGAGGTTTATCTATATCTATAATGTAGATATAAGGTGTTCTGATACAAATGCAAATGGAGCTCCCCACCTTGTTTTATTTTCAAAATCGATAAACATAAAGGTTATTATCCTTTACTCAAAAGAAAAGGGAGAGAGTAAATTCAGTCATACTAAATAAAATTCTAAATAAATTACTTCCAATATCACTTCGCATTTTACTACTACTAGTCATTTAATCTAAATGACTACTCTTAATAGTATTCTAACTATCTTGTATCTCAAAGCTCTAACATTATTGTCTCCTTTATTAAATTCATATATATTTAGGATTTCATATTCATATATATATATATATTATTATGTTATATATATTAACATACGATATGATTAGGATATTTCCTTTACTTTAGTTTTGTCTATTGTTATCTTAGACAGTGTAATGTATGCCTTTTGGAATAATGATAGAATCCATACATTCTCGCTATTGCCTCAGGATGGGGAATTGGACCAAATCCAATGTATTAGGGCTATACGGATTCGAACCGTAGACCTTCTCGGTAAAACAGGTTGAACTAATTATTATCCAAATCATTTAAGCTGTTTCAAAGACCCAACATGCTTTTTTATTGCATTGGGCTCTTTCATCAACTGATGTAAAGATCAGTTAGTCTACCATATCTTTTATTTACAGAAGTATAATGAACTGGCTCCTTGTACTCCGATTCATTTTTAAATCTAGGAGAAATACCAAAGTGTTTCAAAGAAGGGTTACCTTGACTTGGGTCTGCAACTTATTTTCAATGTTATTTCTCTCGTCCTGTTGCATGTATAATATGCAATAATATGAAACTTCATACACCTCGAAGTTCATAAGACGAAAAGAGGGATTTTGAGACCCTTATACTCATTATGCCTAGCATTGAATGGACTGGCTATTTACCTTATCAATTAAGATCAAATAAAAGGCAGGTTCTACTCAATTAGACACCAGAATCGGGTCGAACCAAATCTTTTGCTTTTGCATTGTCAGGCTATTTTTCTCTTGTTCTTTCGAATTCATAGAGTAAGACATTGATTTTGCAATAGTATGGCTTATGTTCCTTGCATAATAAGCTTCTTTGAAAAGCATTGGCGCGCGTGTAAACGAGGTGCTCTACCTAACTGAGCTATAGCCCTTGGCAGAAAAATATTAACATATCAAAAGTTTATTGTCAAGATGAAAATTCTCTAATCCCGCACTCTTCAATCTTTTGATTGGCTTTTTCTTTTTAATGGAGTGGGATTGCTTAAAGATAGCATTTGATCTATGATAATAAATCAAAGTGAAAAATATGACTTTGTAGTGTTAAATTACCTACTTAACTCAGCGGTTAGAGTATTGCTTTCATACGGCAGTAGTCATTGGTTCAAATCCAATAGTAGGTAGAACTTATTAGATACCAGTGAGTTAACTCCAATATCTAATAAGTTGTTCTACCCATTTTAGTTTTTTTTACCCTACCCCTTATACCGGATTAGCGTCTTACATTGGCGGAATAACAATATAGTGTAATTAAAAAAAGGGGGTTACTTCTAAAAAATATGCTTTTTTATTCTTTTTCTGGATTAACTAGTATAGGATATAACATTGACAGCCTCTACTCGTGTTCTAGCTCGTCTAAGAGCTAGATTAGCTTCGATTATTTGTCTTTTACCTTCAGCTTTATTAAAGTTAGCTTCAGCTATTTCAAGAGCTTGTTGAGCTTCTTGCGGATCAATGTCAGCACTCATTTCTGCATCGTTTCCTAAAATGGTGATCTCATTATTACCTATTCTAGCAAAACCTCCCATCAGAGCTACGGTTAACCATTGATCCTTAAGACGTATTCTTAAAAGACCTATATCTACAGCTGTGGCAATAGAAGCGTGGTTTGGTAATACTCCAATTTGCCCATTAATTGTAGATAAAAGGATTTCTTTCACTTCGGAATCGAAAAGGATTCGATTAGGAGTCAGTACACAAAGATTTAAGGTCATTTCTTCAATTTGCTCTCCACTTATAAGTTCATAGCTTTCGCGTTAGCTTCATCAATGTTTCCCACCAAATAAAAAGCCTGTTCTGGTAGACTATCTAGTTCCCCCGAAAGTATTAGTTGAAATCCCCTAATAGTTTCTGCAAGACCAACATATTTTCCCGGAGAGCCAGTAAATACTTCTGCCACAAAGAAAGGTTGTGATAAGAAACGTTCAATTTTTCGCGCTCGTGCTACAGTTAAACGATCTTCTTCAGATAATTCGTCCAACCCAAGGATAGCTATAATATCCTGAAGTTCTTTGTAACGTTGTAACGTTTCCTTAACTTTCTGCGCAATGTCATAATGTTCATCTCCAACGATTCGAGGTTGTAACATAGTTGACGTTGAATCTAAAGGATCTACAGCTGGATAAATACCTTTAGCAGCTAATCCTCTTGATAGCACAGTAGTAGCATCTAAATGTGCAAATGTTGTTGCGGGAGCAGGGTCGGTCAAATCATCCGCAGGTACATAAACTGCTTGGATTGAAGTGATAGATCCCTTTTTGGTAGATGTAATTCTTTCTTGTAAAGAACCCATTTCTGTACTAAGGGTAGGTTGATACCCCACTGCAGAAGGCATTCTTCCTAATAAGGCCGATACTTCAGACCCTGCTTGGACAAAACGAAAGATATTATCGATGAATAGAAGAACATCTTGTTCATTAACATCTCGGAAATATTCTGCCATAGTTAGGGCAGTCAAACCAACCCTCATGCGAGCTCCTGGTGGTTCATTCATTTGACCATAGACTAGAGCCACTTTTGATTCTGCCAAATTTTGTTCATTAATCACTCCAGATTCTTTCATTTCCTTGTAAAGATCATTTCCTTCACGAGTGCGCTCCCCGACTCCACCAAATACGGATACCCCTCCATGAGCTTTTGCAATGTTGTTGATCAATTCCATGATCAGTACTGTTTTACCTACTCCGGCTCCCCCAAATAACCCAATTTTTCCACCACGCCGATAAGGAGCTAAAAGATCGACTACTTTAATTCCCGTTTCAAAGATGGATAATCTTGTATCTAACTGTGTAAAGTCGGGTGCTGATCTATGAATAGGTGATGTTGCACTAGGATCTACAGGACCAAAATTATCAATAGGGTCCCCAAGTACGTTGAAAATTCGTCCGAGAGTGGCTCCGCCGACAGGAACACTTAGAGGAGATCCCGTGTCAATCACTTCCATCCCTCGCGTCAGCCCATCTGTAGCACTCATAGCTACAGCCCTAATTCGATTATTTCCTAATAATTGTTGCACTTCGCAAGTCACATTAATTTTCTGATCAGTAGTGTCTCGACCCTTAACTACCAAAGCATTATAGATATTAGGCATTTTACCCGGGGGAAAAACAACATCTAGCACTGGTCCAATAATTTGTGCTATACGCCCTATGCCCTTTTCTTCCATTTTTGAAAACGTAGAACTAGAAGTTGTAGGATTTGTTCTCATAATTACAATATGTGAATTATAATAAAAATAAATTCATTGGAATCTATCCAATATCAAATCCAAGTGGATTTTCATTTTATTTTCTATTTTGTACCATATAAATAAGATCAATCTAATTAAATATAAAAGAAATGTCCAATAGCAAGTTTATCAGTTAATTAAATAAGAAATAAATAGAGAATCACACTTGCTTGAGTTAGTATAGTTATTGTCTAAGCGAAATCCATTCAAGATGGAATAATTTATTCATCTAATAAGTCAATTGGACAGTTTAGTGAATATCAATATACAATATCAATATATATATACTTTTCATAAAATAAGTTAAAGTAGATGAAATCCTTAGCCAATGTGCTCTTTCTCCATCATTTTCATTATTCAAATGCAATATGGAATGTAAATGTATTTAAATCCGAACCTTATAATGAATCTCCCTAATGGATTGCTTATTTTGATCTAATTGGTTATTCTTTTTTCATAAGTGTTACCTTTTTAGACCCCTTTGCGGTTTATTATAACTATTCTCCTATCTAGGATTTACATATATATATACGACATATAGTAATTAATATTACTGTGAAGAGAGAGTTTTCTCAACAGTTATGACTTAAATTTGAAAAAAAAAATATTCCACATAAAAAGTAATCCATTTTCCATTGGGTTGCATTATCCATATAAAAGAATATACAATAATATATGTATTGAAGGAATAATAATAATAATGAATAAAACACATGATATGGTCTAAGAAAATTAATGCAATTTTTCTAATGTAGAGGTTGTTGATAATTTTCATATTGATAATATGAATGTTTCAAAGGTTTTATTTACAACTAATATATATCGTATCGAGTCGACCTTGTCATTGTGAGAATTTTAAATTAATTAAGTTTTAGGGAGGGATTTATGTCACCACAAACAGAGACTAAAGCAAGTGCTGGATTTAAAGCTGGTGTTAAAGATTACAAATTGACTTATTATACTCCTGAATACGAAACCAAGGATACAGATATCTTGGCAGCATTTCGAGTAACCCCTCAACCCGGCGTTCCTCCTGAAGAAGCGGGCGCTGCGGTAGCTGCCGAATCCTCTACTGGTACATGGACAACTGTTTGGACTGATGGACTTACCAGCCTTGATCGTTACAAAGGACGATGCTATCACTTAGAGCCTGTTGTTGGGGAAGAAAATCAATATATTGCTTATGTGGCTTATCCTTTAGACCTGTTTGAAGAAGGCTCTGTTACTAATATGTTTACTTCTATTGTGGGTAATGTGTTTGGTTTCAAAGCTTTACGAGCTCTACGTTTAGAAGATTTACGAATCCCTCCTGCTTATTCAAAAACTTTCCAAGGTCCACCTCACGGTATCCAAGTAGAAAGAGATAAGTTGAATAAATATGGTCGCCCCCTATTGGGATGTACTATTAAACCAAAATTGGGATTATCTGCAAAGAACTATGGTAGAGCTGTTTATGAATGTTTACGCGGTGGACTTGATTTTACCAAAGATGATGAAAACGTAAACTCACAACCATTTATGCGTTGGAGAGACCGTTTCTTATTTTGTGCCGAAGCCCTTTATAAAGCGCAGGCCGAAACAGGTGAAATAAAAGGGCACTACTTGAATGCTACTGCGGGTACATGTGAGGAAATGATCAAAAGGGCTGTATTTGCCAGAGAGTTGGGAGTTCCTATTGTCATGCATGATTACCTAACTGGGGGATTTACTGCAAATACTAGTTTAGCTCAGTATTGCCGCGACAATGGCCTACTTCTTCACATCCATCGGGCAATGCATGCAGTTATTGATAGACAGAAGAATCATGGTATGCATTTTCGTGTACTAGCTAAAGCATTACGTATGTCTGGGGGAGATCATATTCACGCCGGTACAGTAGTAGGTAAACTGGAAGGGGAACGTGAGATGACTTTGGGTTTTGTTGATTTATTACGTGACGATTTTATTGAAAAAGACCGCGCTCGCGGTATATTTTTCACTCAAGATTGGGTTTCCATGCCTGGCGTTATACCCGTGGCTTCGGGGGGTATTCATGTTTGGCATATGCCCGCTCTGACCGAAATCTTTGGGGATGATTCCGTACTACAGTTTGGTGGGGGAACTTTAGGACACCCTTGGGGAAATGCGCCTGGTGCAGCAGCTAACCGAGTGGCTTTAGAGGCGTGTGTACAAGCTCGTAATGAAGGACGTGATCTTGCTCGCGAAGGTAATGAAGTTATCCGTGAAGCTTGCAAATGGAGTCCTGAATTAGCCGCTGCTTGTGAAGTATGGAAAGCAATCAAATTTGAGTTTGAACCGGTGGATAAGCTAGATAAATAAGCTAGATAAAACAAAATAAAATAGAAAGATAAAAATAAAAAAGAAATACATATTTTTTCGTAATTCTCCTTTGTTCTTCTAATGGATTGCGGTGAACCCCTGCCCAATCTTTTTTTCATAAAAGATTGGGCAGAATGCAATATCCAATAAAGAAGAAATTAACATTATCCTTATCTACATATCTTTTTGATATGTAGATATCTTAATTACTAGATATAATTTATATCCAATTAATGGATTGTATAAATTCCCAATATATTGAAGTTGAAGGCTAACTAATTCAAAATTTTTACTTTTTATTATCTTTATTCTTGTATCCATAATTCATTCTATGGATTCTGAGGACTAGTAGTGGTGGAGCTTTTGATATCTTTGAGTTTAAAGCTTTAAAGCTAAAATACCAATTCTTTTTATCTACTTTACTGATCTTGTATATTGTCTTTTTCGTTCCATATGAAAATATGAAAACGATCGAATGACTATTCATCTATGGTATTTTCATAAAATAGGGAGTCGGCAAACCTTATGGAAAAACGATGGTTCAATCCAATGTTGTCTAACAAAAATTGTAAAAAACATAAATGTGGTCCAAAAGACATTCTTCGGGTTATTGGACATACCGATGGAGTTAAAGAACCCTTTCGAAATGATCAAAAGAACAATTTGAGTTTTAGTTATAATTTTCATAATGTGGAGTATTTATTTGCTATCAGTAATATTTGGAAGTTTATTTCTGATGATACTTTTTTACTTCGGGATAGGAATGATGATAACTATTCTTTATATTGTGATATTGAAAATCATATTTTTGAGATTGACAAGCATAATTCTTTGATAAGCAAATTAACCAAGATTTTTCCTAGTTTTTTCAATAAGGGATCTATGAGAAAAAATAAAAACTATTTGCATTCTATCTATGATACTGAATCGGGTTTTAATAATCATCTGCATAGTTGCATTGATAGTTATCTTCGTTTTGAGTTAAGTATTAATCATCCTCTTTACAGTGGTGAGGACATTCAGCCTGACTTATATAGTTTCATTTGGAATAGTTTCTTTTGTACTGACACTATAAATGATAATGAAAATTCTAGTACAATAACTAGTAGTAATGGCAATGATTTTGATAGAAATAAAAAATACAGACATTTATGGATTCAATGTGAAAATTGCTATGGATTAAATTATAAAAAATTGTTTATGTCAAAAATGAACATTTGTGAACAGTGTGGATATTACTTGAAAATGAGTAGCTCAGATCGAATTGAATTTTTGATTGATCCAGATACTTGGGATCCTTTCGATGAGGATATGATCTCTATGGACCCCATTGAATTTCATTCCGAAGAGGAACCTTATAGAGATCGTATAGATTATTATCAAAGAGCAACAGGACTAACTGAAGCTATTCAAACGGGTCTCGGTCAACTAAACGGTATTCCACTAGCAATTGGAGTTATGGATTTTCAATTCATGGGAGGTAGTATGGGATCCGTAGTAGGAGAGAAAATCACTCGTTTGATTGAATATGCTACTAATCAATCTTTACCTCTTATTATTGTGTGTGCTTCCGGAGGAGCACGCATGCAAGAAGGAAGCTTAAGTTTGATACAAATGGCTAAAATATCTGCTGCTTTATATGATTATCAAGCAACTAAAAAGTTATTTTATGTATCAATCCTTACATCTCCTACAACAGGAGGTGTAACCGCAAGTTTTGGTATGTTGGGGGATGTTATTGTTACTGAACCTAATGCATACATTGCATTTGCAGGTAAAAGAGTAATTGAACAAACTTTGAATAAGACAGTCCCTGACGGTTCACAAGCTGCTGAGCACTTATTTCATAAAGGGTTATTTGACCTAATCATACCGCGTAATCTCTTAAAAGGTGCTTTGAATGAGTTATTAGAGCTACATGGGTTTTTTGCTTGAATCGATATTTTCAAAAAAAAGTAAATAGTGTAGTCACTGGTACAGTAAAAGTATAGTAATATACTATATTCAATTATCTTATTTGTATTATAGTAAATATCATATTCAATAAGACAAATATTTAGTTTTAGTTACTTGTTATAAACAAAATAAGAATGATCTATTATCCAAATGGAAAAAATATAGAAAGATATATACCAAATCTAATATAGAATAGTAATAGAGAGTAATAGATAAATAAAAAGAATCATATAAATACAATACTCTATAAATATTTAAATAGATACAAATACTACGGTATATGTTATATTCTATATAATATTAATATAATATATAGAATATATATAGTATTCTTATACGATTTTCTTCTTATTCATACTCTAATAGTATAGACTACTATGTCATTTATTAATTATATTGAATTGATACAAAATAAGAATATATTCAAATGGAAGAATAGGAAAAAATAACGATTTTTCTAATAAATACAAATATCTAAATCAAAATAGTAAATTGGAATCGAGGCAAACATATATGACAGATCTTAACTTACCTTCTATTTTCGTGCCTTTAGTAGGTTTAGTATTTCCGGCAATTGCAATGTCTTCTTTATTTCTTTATGTCCAACAAAATAAGATTGTTTAGACCCCCATGCCATGAGCACAAAATAGGATTTATCCTTTTATTTATATCTAAATAAAAAAAATTTATTTATTGTGATCTGATCAAAGATTTATCGTTCTTTACACACAAAAGAAACAATGAGGTTGCTTTGCATAAATACATGCAGCTTCGTAGAATTAAAGATATGATATATATTGTGTATATGATAAAAAAGTAAAACGTATCGACAAATACCTTTTTTAGAAAGTCAATGTATCTAACCAATTCCATGGATTATTCTACATTAGATCAATCCACATGTCATAGCAATAATGCTTAGCTCATGAAATCTATTTATTGAACTAGTCAAAAAGACAAAGAAAGATAAAGTCAAGGTTACAAAGTTATTTAGGTTTTTCTATAAATTGCAATCGCATAGAACTAAACTATATTTATTAGAATATGAATTGGCGATCAGAGTCTATATGGGTAGAACTTATAAAGGGTTCACGAAAAACAAGCAATTTTTTTTTGTCCTTTCTTATTTTTATGGGTTCACTAGGATTTTTAGTGGTTGGAACTTCCAGTTATATTGGTAAGAATTTGATATCTTTATTTCCTTCTCAACAAATTATTTTTTTTCCACAAGGTATCGTGATGTCTTTCTATGGAATCGCCGGTTTATTTATCAGTTCCTATTTGTGGTGCATCCTTTTTTGGAATGTAGGTAGTGGTTATGACCTTTTCGATAGAAAAGAAGGAATAGTGTGCATCTTCCGTTGGGGCTTTCCTGGACGAAATCGGCGCATCTTCCTTCGCTTTCTTATTAGAGATATTCAATCAATCCGAATTCGGGTTCAAGAGGGTCCTTATCCCCGTCGTGTCCTTTATATAGACATCAAAGGTCAAGGTGTCATCCCCTTAACTCGTATTGATGATAATTTTGTGACTCCACGAGAAATTGAAAACAAAGCTGCTGAATTGGCCTATTTCTTACGTGTACCAATTGAAGTCTTTTGAAATGAATTGAAAAAAAAGAAATGAATAAAAAAAAGAGAAACATTATAGTCAAAATCCATTTCTAATTCAATATTTTTTATTTTTCATTTGTTTAATTTTTTTTTACTCCTCTTATTATGGATAAGGATGTGATTCAACTCAACTAAAATAAAATATAAAAAACCGAAAGTTTCGGAATAACTAGAATTCTATTTATATTATACTATAATAATAATAACTAATAGTAAATCAAATAGTTAGGTATATTAAATCAAATAATAGTGATTGGGTATACTATAATATAGATTAGGCAGGAATCTATAGCAAAAGGATTTCAGACTTATTTTTATACAGAAGACCTTTTTTTTATTTAAAGTAAGTAAAGCCTTAATCTATCCAAGATCCAATATATATCTCAATTGAAAAGACCCTTTTTGATCTTATTGTATTGAGATATAGGCTGGGCATAGTCATAATCCTTATTCATTTTGCCTCTATTTTATATTCTTTCTATAGATCCACTAAAATAAATGGTATTTTTACACAAAAAGATAAATAAATAATGAGTTAAATACTCTGTTATTCATCAATTCAAAGAAATCTCATATAGAATCAAACCGGTTCATTACCAATTTAATTTATCCATTTTTACAGAGAAAAATGACAAAAAAGAGAGTATTGGCTTCTTTCCCATATCTTGCATCTATAGTACTTTTACCCTGGTGGGTCTCTCTATCATTTACTACATATTTTGAACTTTTGATTACTAATTGGTTAAATACCAACCAATCAGAAACCTTCTTAAATGAGATTAAAGAGAAGGACATCCTAAAGATATTTATAGAATTAGAGGAGCTGTTCCTGTTGGACGAAATGATAAAGGAATACCCAGAAATCCATATCGAAAAACTTCGTAGAGTAATACATAAGCAAACCATTCAATTGGTCAGAAAGCACAATGAGTCTAATCTCCATATCCTTTTACATCTCTTGACAAATGTAATCTGTTTCGCGATTCTAACTGGTTATTTTCTTTTTGGTAATGAGAAACTTGTTGTTCTTAATTCTTGGGTACAAGAATTTTTGTATAACTTAAGTGATACGATAAAGGCTTTTTCTATTCTTTTAATTACTGATTTATGGATTGGATTTCATTCGACCCATAGTTGGGAATTACTCATTGGTTCATTTTACAACGATTTTGGATTGGATCATAACGATCCAATTATATCTAGCCTTGTTTCCACTTTTCCAGTGATTTTAGATACAATTGTGAAATATTGGATCTTTCATTATTTGAATCATGTATCTCCTTCACTTGTAGTCATTTATCATTCCATAAATGAATGAAGCATAAGTTTCTTTTATACCCTGATATAGTGACAAATTATTCAACCTTTATTTGAGAAATCCAATCTTTGATATATTAATGGTATTTTCGCTATTTCTACTTGTTCAAGATATTCATCTTACCATTATATTACAACTAAACCCTTTCTAAACTATTTACAGTACAATACAGATTTGTAGATAGGAAACGAGATTAACTCCCTATCTAATTTATTGTAGAAATGTCAGTATCCATAATTGGACATGCAAAATAGAAATCATTTTTATTGGGTAAAAGAACAGATAACGCGAT